GTATTAATATATAGAATAATGAAAATCTATAATAGAAATGTTGCATATTTCTATATCTATATCTCCCGAGAACCTCCTTTTTTTTACTATGAATCCCTGTTGGATCGTATTCTAACGAATCCTTAGGGAACTCGTAAGAAACTCTTTATTATAAGATAAGGACGGGAGAACAAGAATAAAAAAGCGGATTATCATACATATATTTTGTGTAGAAAGATGAATAGGTACACTTATTTAGTTCTACATTCCTTGCACTTATTATATACTTATAATAAATATACTTATCATAAGATATATTTCTAACAAGTACAAATTTATAATAAGTACAAATATTAAATCGAGGCACCTATTCTATGACAGATTTCAATTTACCCTCTATTTTTGTGCCTTTAGTGGGCCTAGTATTTCCGGCAATTGCAATGGCTTCTTTATCTCTTCATGTTCAAAAAAACAAGATTGTTTAGATCCGATGGGATCAAATCTCATCAATTTATTTTAACACTTGGACTTGGATCATAATACAGATATCTTTTAGTGGAATAGGGTACGGTACGACATGTGACTCCCTCCGAGCGCAAATAAAAAAGCTGTTATTGTTATGCATGCAGATCCATGATATATGGATAAATGCATGTATATTGTATGTGGGTATAGCTGTTTTTGTTTTCAAATAGATCAGCGAATATCTGAAATAGAAAGTCAATGTATCTATATGTATGTAGATATACATAGTGGGATCATATGAAGGGGATGTTATTATTTTATATCTAACCAATTCGATGAATTACTCCTAATGGTTTACATCATAATAGTGCTAGTTGATGAGAGTTACTTCGGGATCAAAACAAAAAAAAAGTAAAGTCAAATTCATTTGGCTTATTCTATTCTCTCAATTCCAATAGAATGCAACTGGATCGAGTATGAACTGGCAATCCGAACGTATATGGATAGAACTTATAACGGGGTCTCGAAAAACAAGTAATTTCTGCTGGGCCTGTATCCTTTTTTTAGGTTCACTAGGATTCTTATTGGTTGGAACTTCCAGTTATCTTGGTAGGAATCTGATATCCGTATTTCCCTCTCAGGAAATCCTTTTTTTTCCCCAAGGAATCGTGATGTCTTTCTACGGGATCGCTGGTCTGTTCATTAGTTCCTATTTGTGGTGCACAATTTCGTGGAATGTAGGTAGTGGTTATGATCTTTTTGATAGAAAAGAAGGAATAGTGTGTATTTTTCGTTGGGGATTTCCTGGAATAAATCGTCGCATCTTCCTTCGATTCCTTATGAGAGATATCCAGTCAATCAGAATGGAAGTTAAAGAGGGTCTTTATCCTCGTCGTGTCCTTTATATGGAAATCAGAGGCCAGGGAGCCATTCCCTTGACTCGTACCGATGAGAATTTTACTCCACGAGAAATTGAACAAAAAGCTGCTGAATCGGCCTATTTCTTGCGCGTACCAATTGAAGTATTTTGAAATGAACTGAAGAATGAATGCTTTCTCCGCATGAGGGAAGGAACTCAGGAATCCCCTTTTTAATATAACTGAAGTTTCTTCGGAACGTTTATTCGAGCAAAACATGTTCGATTCTATTTCCCCCGTTCCGTTGGTAATACCGTTGTGTTGTGGCCCATAGAATAAAGCAGGCGGACGAATACGGAACAACCATAATAAGAAGCTATTTTTATCCACCAAAACTCTTTTTTTTACATATGGAACTAAACTCAATTCTTTCATACTAGTAACAAATCTAATAAGTATGTATTCATCACACATATCAGAACATTTCGGAATACAGTACAGAATTCATCTTTTTAGGACCAATATTTTGAATTGATACGTTAGATACAGATGGATCGTATCTCGTAAATTATCTCTCTTTCGTCAATCGATGTTTCTTTTTTTTTTATCCTTTCTTTTGCTCCTTGATGACCAAACGATTGGATCTCTCATAACTATTCAATTTCTCTCTTGTTTTGCCACCCATTTCGGATTTCATCATCAATATTCTTCAGAAATATCCCCTCAATTATTCCTGGGTTGTGGGTAGCCAGTGAAACATTTCGAAATAATTGATTGATCCAGGGGGAGTTCTTTCGTCTCGAAATCCGAATAATATTCATTACTTCAAGTGGTTTTTCGGGCATTCATCGAAAGGAACAAATGAAGATACAATTGGTTCGAATTTGACCAATTGAGATATCTGGGAACTTGATTATTTCTTCATTCGAAACGGACCTTTATTCTATTTCTATATTCTTTCTAGGACTAAACAATTCAAAAAAAAAAAGAAGGAATAGATCCGATCCATAGGTTCCATACCTTGTTATAGAACTCATGCTTCATAGAAATATCGGATCAGATAGAGTCGGCGAATGAAGCAGTTTCATTAACAATTTACAGAACAGATTAAAAGTGCCAAAAAAGAAAGCATTGACTCCCCTCCCATATCTTGCATCTATAGTCTTTTTGCCCTGGTGGATCTCTCTCTCATTTAATAAAAGTCTGGAACCTTTAGTTACTAATTGGTGGAATACAAGGCAATCCGAAACTTTTTTGAATGATATTCAAGAGAAGAACGTTCTAGAAAGATTCATAGAATTAGAACAACTATTCCTGTTGGACGAAATGATAAAGGAGTACCCGGAGACACAGATACAAAAGCTTCGTATAGGAATCCACAAAGAAACAATACAATTGGTCAAAATGCACAATGAAGATCATATCCATATAATTTTGCATTTCTCGACAAATATAATCTGTTTTGCTATTCTAAGTGGTTATTCTATTCTGGGTAATGAAGAACTTGTCATTCTTAATTCTTGGGTTCAGGAATTCCTCTATAACTTAAGCGACACAATAAAAGCTTTTTCTATTCTTTTATTAACTGATTTATGTATCGGATTCCACTCGCCCCATGGTTGGGAACTAATGATTGGTTCGGTCTACAAAGATTTTGGATTTGCTCATAACAATCAAATTATATCTGGTCTTGTTTCCACTTTTCCAGTCATTCTAGATACAATTTTGAAATATTGGATCTTCCATTATTTAAATCGTGTATCTCCTTCACTTGTAGTGGTTTATCATTCAATGAATGAATGAAGAACTCATTTGATCTGCCGATATCAATCAAATCCGAATGTTACTTCGTACATAAACAAACCATTTTTAATCTGACTCACTCTTTATACTTCTACCCGTCTAAGGGATTCCCCCTCCAGTACAATGGCAGAATCGTGGATAGGGAACTATACTAGCTACCTACCTAATTTATTGTAGAAATTTCCGGGATCAATAATTGGACCATGCAAAATAGAAATACCTTTTCTTGGGTAAAGGAACAGATGACTCGATTCATTTCCGTATCGATCATGATATATGTCATAACTCGGACATCTATTTCAAATGCATATCCCATTTTTGCGCAGCAGGGTTATGAAAATCCACGAGAAGCAACTGGGCGTATTGTATGCGCCAATTGCCATTTAGCTAATAAGCCCGTGGATATTGAGGTTCCACAAGCTGTGCTTCCTGATACTGTATTTGAAGCAGTTGTTAGAATCCCTTATGATATGCAACTGAAACAAGTTCTTGCTAATGGGAAAAAGGGGGCTTTGAATGTGGGGGCTGTTCTTATTTTACCCGAGGGATTCGAATTAGCTCCCCCCGATCGTATTTCTCCCGAGATGAAAGAAAAGATAGGCAATCTGTCTTTTCAGAGTTATCGCCCCACTAAAAGAAATATTCTTGTGGTAGGTCCTGTTCCTGGTCAGAAATATAGTGAAATCGTCTTTCCCATTCTTTCCCCGGACCCTGATACTAAGAAAGACGTTCACTTCTTAAAGTATCCCATATATGTAGGTGGGAACAGGGGAAGAGGTCAGATTTATCCCGATGGGAACAAGAGTAACAATACAGTCTATAATGCTACAGCAGCAGGTATAGTAAGCAGAATAGTACGTAAAGAAAAAGGGGGGTATGAAATAACCATAGCTGACGCATCGGATGGACACCAAGTGGTTGATATTATACCTCCAGGACCAGAACTTCTTGTTTCAGAGGGTGAATCTATCAAGCTTGATCAACCATTAACGAGTAATCCCAATGTGGGTGGATTTGGTCAGGGAGATGCGGAAATAGTACTTCAAGATCCATTACGTGTCCAAGGTTTGTTGTTCTTCTTGGCATCTGTTATTCTGGCACAAATCTTTTTGGTTCTAAAAAAGAAACAGTTTGAGAAGGTTCAATTGTCCGAAATGAATTTCTAGATCCACGGATTCATCAAGCTGGTAAAAAGAGCCGAATTGTTGTGATCGATGCAATTATGTATGATTCAAAAAAATCATGGAAAATGTTTTGCTTGCTTTGTTTATACTGTTTTTCTGCGAGATGCCGGAAATTGCTTGTATCCCATTCCTAGCAATAGTATGTATATTGTGAAGAAGACTACTTGATCCCCCCTTCTTTTTTTCAATCAGGGAGTGTTGTGACTATGCTAGGCCTCCCATTGGCAGATTGTAAATGCCATGTAATGCATCAATAGTTTTTTTGTACCTAATAGAATCGAATTCTAATAGATAATAGGCATAAGTAGGAGGAGAATACACGCGGATAAATGAAAGGAACAAATGATTATAGGAGGGATTACTCGTCTTCCTAATCTTCCACACAAGAAAAGGGTGGAAAATTCCTTTTCTTGTGTGGAAATAATAATGATTATTGATCCTGTTCGTCAAAGATTACTATTTATTTGATTTTCCAGTTCTATCGGAACTCGTTTGTTTCGATTCATAAGAAGTAGTGGACAAACAAAAAAAGGGGTGGGAGTAACTTACTGAGCAAATAAAACTTCTTCAATGAACTTATAAAAAAAAGTACAAATAAAAAAGAAAATTTTAACTGTGATGAGATAATCAATAAGGATTGGGATATGCGCAAAAATCCAAGATTTCATCTTTTCGCCCGGAGCATTAAGAGTCTTTTTTTTGCTTGAAATTT